AAAGTTAATAGTATACCACTTCTACGAATAGCTCGTAATGCTGCGTCTCTTCCGAGACCGGGACCTTTTATCATGACTTCTGCTCGTTGCATACCTTGATCTACTACTGTACGAATAGCATTTGCTGCGGCAGTTTGAGCGGCAAAGGGTGTCCCTCTTCTCGTACCCTTGAATCCACAAGTACCGGCCGAGGACCAGGAAACCACCCGCCCCCGCACATCTGTAACTGTGACTATGGTATTATTGAAACTTGCTTGAACATGAATAACTCCCTTTGGTATTCTACGTGTACTCTTACGTGAACCAATACGTACATTCCTACGTGAACCAGTTCTCGGTATAGCTTTTGCCATATTGTATCATCTCATAAATATGAGTCAGAAATATATGGATATATCCATTTTATGTCAAAACAGATTTCTTATTTGTACATTGAGCCCTTTAGCGGGTCTAATTATCCTTGTCTTTGTTTATGTCTCGGGTTGGAACAAATTACTATAATGCGCCCCCGCCTACGGATTAGTCGACATTTTTCACAAATTTTTCGAACGGAAGCTCTTATTTTCATATTTGTCATTCCTTATCTTAATTCTTTTTTGGTAGAAAATAAGTTTCTTGAAATTTTGCATCTCGAATCGTATCGAATAAAAATGACCTAATCTTTCGAATCCTTGTTTCGGAGTCGATAAATTATACGTCCTCTGGTTGAATCATAACGACTTACTTCAATTTTGACTTTATCTCCTGGCAGTATCCGTATAAAACTACGTCGGATCTTTCCTGAAACGTAACCTAGAATCAGATCTTCATTATCTAACCGAACTCGGAACATGCCATTGGGAAGCGATTCAGTAATTAAACCTTCATGAATCCATTTTTGTTCTTTCATTTCAGGTAAAGCCCCCCTGAAGTATCAATTAATGGAGGAAAGACGATATTAGACAACTCACCCCCTTTCTTTTTTTTTTTACAAATAGGAAGAGGTTTCGGATCCCATTTGGATATTAAATGGATTACCATATATAACACAAAATTTCTCCACCGATTCGTTCTAGTCGAGCCTCCCGGTCTGTCATTATACCCCGAGAAGTAGAAAGAATTACAATTCCCATCCCACCTAAAATTCTAGGAATTCGTTGAGAGTTAGAATAGATTCGTAAACCGGGTCTACTGATCCGTTTTAAATTTAAAAAATTTCTATAGGGTCTTTTCCCATTCCTTCTATGTCGAAGGGTTAAAACCAAAAAATATTTGTTTTTTTCTCGATGTTTTCTGACGTTTTCGATAAAACCCTCTCGGAAAAGTATTTTAACAATATTTTCGGTAATATTAGTAGATGCTATGCGAACAACTCTTTTTCTATCCATATCAGCATTTCGTATAGAGGTTATTATCTCAGCAATAGTGTCTCTACCCATGATGAACTAAAATTATTGGTGTCTCAAAATTGGATATAATCAACATGTTTTTTTTCTTTTTTTTTTTATTGATTTATGAATAGGAATTTTGCAAGGTATATGCGTGAGACACAATCTACGAATTAATCTAGTTCTTAATCTATTTCTTTCAAATACCCCAAAGATATCACGATCTCATTTTATTTTATAATACCTCGGGAGCTAATGAAACTATTTTAGTAAAATTCAATTGTCTCAATTCACGGGGGATTGCCCCAAAAATTCGAGTTCCTTTTGGATTTCCTTCTTGATCAATCACAACTGCAGCATTGTCATCATATCGTATTATCATACCGCTGTCACGTTTTAGTTCTTTACAGGTACGAACAATTACAGCTCTCACTACTTCTGATTTTTCTAGGGGCATATTTGGTACTGCTTCTTTAATCACAGCAACAATAACGTCACCAATATGAGCATATCGACGATTACTAGCTCCTATGATTCGAATACACATCAATTCTCGAGCCCCGCTGTTATCCGCTACATTTAAATGGGTCTGAGGTTGAATCATATCAAATTTTTTGTTTATTCTTCCAATGCAAAGGATGAAGAAAATAAAAGAAATATTGTTTGTCCAAAAAAAGAAACCTGCGTTTTTGTTTCATTCCTAAGATTCATCTCTGTCGGTTCTACATTTTTATCCCGAAATAATAAATTGAGTTCGTATAGGCATTTTAGATGCTGCTATTAAAATAGCCCTTCTAGCTATATTTTCGGTTACTCCACCTATTTCATATAGTATTCGCCCCGGTTTAACAACAGCTACCCAATATTCAGGGGATCCTTTCCCTGAACCCATACGTGTTTCAGCAGGTCTTACTGTAACTGGTTTGTCTGGAAATATACGGACCCATATTTTTCCACCACGGCGTGCATTTCGTGTCATTGCTCGTCGACCTGCTTCGATTTGTCTAGATGTGATCCAAGCAGGTTCAAGTGCCTGAAGAGCATATTTACCGAAACAAATATGATTACCTCGATAAGATATTCCCTTCATTCTTCCTCTATGTTGTTTACGGAATCTAGTTCTTTTGGGGTTA